TAAAAATCTCATTTTATTTCTTTCGATGAAGAAGGGGAGCCCCCTTCTTATATTTCTACATCTAGGATCCGACTTCTATCATTGATACTAATAGGAAATGAACCATTATGGCAAAGAAAAGTTTGATTCAGAGGGAGAAGAAGAGACAAAAATTGGAACAAAAATATCATTTGATTCGCCGATCTCCAAAAAAAGAAATAAGCAAAGCTTCGTCGTTAAGTGAGAAATGGGAAATTCAAGCAAAGTTAGAATCACTACCGCGTAATAGTGCACCTACACGTCTTCATCGACGTTGTTTTTCGACTGGAAGACCGAGAGCTAATTATCGAGACTTTGGATTATCTGGACACATACTTCGTGAAATGGTTTATGAATGTTTGTTGCCTGGTGCAACAAGATCGAGTTGGTAAGAATAAAAAAATCTTTTCATTTTTTTATTCATTTTTATGATCAGCGATCATAGGACGGTCCCTTTACCATTCTGTATAAATAGTTTATTCTATTTGTACAGATATGGTGGGGGGGCACATTCAATCTTTGTTTGTCCATTAATTGTCAATTCTTCTTTTTATCGCGGGGTAGAGCAACTTGGTAGCTCGCAAGGCTCATAACCTTGAGGTCACGGGTTCAAATCCCGTCTCCGCAACATTTTTGATAAAAACTGGAGTTCAAGAAGAAGAGGGGTTGCTATACTATCACAGTCAACTCTATAAAATGTTTTGTAATATATATACTAATATACTACTATACTATTAATATTCAGTACAAAAAAAGGCAGGGGCGGATAGCGGGAATCGAACCCGCGTCTTCTCCTTGGCAAGGAGAAATTTTACCATTCAACTATATCCGCATTTTTCTTTTTATCGTACTTTATACGTAATATATCGATTCTATTTATACGGAGCTGTGTCTGATATCTATTAGGGGTAATTCAAAATATATATATATAAATATAATAGATATGGAATATCTATATATCTTTTTATTCGATATATTTTCTATTATATATTATATATATAATAATATTTTTTTTCTATATATAATAGAATTCAAATTACGATTTTATATACTCTTTCTCTTTTCATTTTTTTTTCTTTTCATTTATTTTATATTATTAATGAGTAATATGTAATTAATGTTCGAATTAATTGCAATTTTTCTATTTTCTTATTTTTATATTTATCTTGTTTTTTAGTTTTACTATATATCATATTATATTAAGTATAAGATATAAGATTTTTCCAATAAAATAAGTTTGACCCCTCCCTATAATAATTATGTTTTCGTTTTCTTTATTTGTGGGGTCTTATATATTCCAAATTAATGTGCCTCACAACCCGAAAGAATTCGGGGGGAGGCGTCATTTCGTTTTTTGATCTAGACTGAATAGTTTCAAGAGATGAGAGAATTAAGAATACCCACTAGAAATACTAATCCAATCCATAATGATGTACCGGAAAATACAACATTTTTGTTACTCGACCAACCTTCCGGAGAAGCAAATACAACGGGTACACTAATCAATAAAATGGATGAAGTAGCAATTAATGCAAAAACAGCTAATTGGAAAGCAATAGTCATGTTTCTAATCCTCCAATTTACCAACAAAAGAACTATACCATTTGATCCCCCCACCCCTTCCTTTAATCGACAAAAAATTGGTAATGTAATAAAAAACGCATTATGGAGGGTTTTATCATGAATCCATTGATTTTATATGACACCCCTTTTGAGGCATGGATCGCGGGTAGTTTTTTTTTACTTCACAAAAGGGCATGCTGGATCATGCATATATATACAGATAGAGAACTAGACCAATAGATTCACACTGGATATCTTTACCATAGATAGATAAAAAGGGTATCAATTCGTATGGTCATGTTCTATTCAGTGGAATAAAGATAAAATAGAAATTAGCTTTTGGAGAGATGGCTGAGTGGTTGATAGCCCCGGTCTTGAAAACCGGTATAGTTCGAAACAAAGAACTATCGAGGGTTCGAATCCCTCTCTCTCCTTTTTCTTGGCGAATGCATTTTTTTATTTTCTTGATTTTGGTTGGCTCGGTTTTTTGGGGCTCGGCTATATCACCACTTAGCCGAGCCCCAAAAAAGATTAGATAGAAATGAATTGAAAAGAAAATACTTTTTCAATATGATCTGCTCGACTCAACCCAATATGTATAGTAAAATCAAAGTGATTCCTACGTCAAGCATTGGATTTCATGTCTCAATTAAGAGGAGTCATGGAAAGAACAGGTTCAAAATCTCGATCAATTCCTTTTTCAAATCCTGCGGCAGCTGCGCGAGCTCTTCCCGCGTGCCATAAATGACCTACGAATAGGAAGAATCCTAGAACAAAATGAGAAGTAGCTAACCAACTTCTAGGAGAGACATAATTGACTGCATTAATTTCTGTAGCTACGCCACCTACGGAATTTAAAGAACCTAAAGGAGCATGGGTCATATATTCCGCGGAACGACGTTCTTGCCAAGGCTGTATA